AGGAACATATTCTGTACTGTATCCGTATCGTTTATCCCTATGAGGTACCAGATGAGATAGAACAATGTTAGAAGGGATATAATGAAATTCCTTGATTGGCTCTTCCCAGAGGAACGATCTATTTTATTTGATTGATAGATCCAATATTATAATGAATTAAAAAAGAGAGTGTTCTTATTCGAACCGCCTTGTGATCTTCAACCAATTATGTGCTTCAATATAATTACCTGGAGTAAGAGCTATAGCTTGTTTCCAATATTCAGCAGCTTGATCGGACCAAGCCTCCGCAATTTCAGAATCTCCCTGTCGAATGGCCTGTTCTCCCCGGCCGGAATAGGTGGGTCAATTCCTTCCCTTAGAACCGTACTTGAGAGTTTCCTACCTCATACGGCTCAGCAATCAATTCTTTTGGTGTCCAATCTTAATCTACCATATCTAACTGAATAAGATTTTTCGTCAATCTATCCCATTTTTTTTCTTCGGGTTAACCAGAAGAGGTTAATTACATGAGTTTCAAACTCTAATTTTGATCAATAATCAGTTTTATCTTTTCTCCCACCTTCAGAAGAACATAGGTATCTACCCCTATCGTTAGAATTTTCTGAAAGGTAACTATCTCGGTTTCATATAGAAATTCATATAGAATCTTTGAAAAGGACTTTCCTCCAGAAGAAAGAAAGGACTTACTATCTTTGGGATCTGATGCTACACCGCTGCTCAATACCTTAGTAGATCGACTCTATTACATAAGTTGATTCCTAACTTTTATCTCATATCATGACATAAGTAAGCAGTTCTTATTGTATCGGCTCCCAAACCTCGCTAATTGATCTTTACGGTGCTTCCTCCATCAATTAGATCCTTTATCCATAGAATCTAGTATATAGGCCATACCTATTTCTTCATATTTCGGCTCGTATGAAGTCTCTTTCTTTGCTACAGCTGATAAAAATCGTTGCTTTGGACGATGCATATGTAGAAAGCCTATTTTGTTTCTAGTATTTACTAGAAGATTTGATCTTTCTTTCCTTCTTTCTATAGTGGAGATAGTCGCACGTAATGACAGATCACAGCCATATTATTAAAAGCTTGTGGTAAGAATGGGTTTCGTTCGAGTGCCCGGAAATAATATTCCAAAGCCTTCGTATGTTCTCCGTTGCTTGTGTGGATAAGGCCTATGTTATAGAGTATATAACTTCGATCATAGGGATCAATTTCTGGTCGCGTAGCTTCATAATAATTTTGTAAAGCTTCCGCATAATTTCCTTCGGATTGAGCCGACATCCGTTACGGTCGTTCATTCTATTCAAAGAATCTCCGTTCCAGAACCGTACGTGAGATTTTCATCTCATACGGCTCCTCCCTTCTGTGCATAGTAATAAGGGAAATAATCCATGGAATCAAAAAAGATTGAAATATTTTTATTATGAACTGACAGGGGCTGGTGTTTTTACAAGAAATCTCTAGCCATCCTTCCTGCAAGAGGTCTGTCTTTTCTTAACACCAAGCGTGTTGGTGCTAGATAGAAATGGTAACTCCAACAATTTCTTTGTCCTCAACGCCCTCTATTTCCAGGAATTAGTCACTTCAACGATCTTCGATGGTTATACGAGTATCCAAAGTACGAACGAGATGGATGTTTGTTGTCCCAACCATTCTTGTTAGTCCCGATCCCGATAAGGAAAAGGAGTAATTTATAACAAAGTTTTCGTGTTGTTGATTCCTAGGTGTAGTGCTTCTTCCCCTATGCGGCCTATTGGTACTAGTGAAGTAGTATTGACCTGCAATACAGAACCTATAGGTTAACCTTTCGCTCAATACTAGAATCGACAATTGAAGCATCTGAGGCTGCATCAATCGGGGATACACGACAGAAGGAATTGTTCTATCTACAAACTAACTTCACCTTCATCAAGCGTAGGTTTATTTCAAGAATCTTTTTTCTTTGTATCCCGAATCATGTCTCTTTCTCATAAGACTGAGGGCGGTAAATAAATAAAAAAAAGAATCAAATCGCACCATCTCTGTAATAGGTAAATGCCTCCTTTTCTCCTGAAGTTGTCGGAATTATTCGTAATAAGATATTGGCTACAATTGAAGAGGTCTTATCAATAAAATTTCCATTTATCCGAGATCTAGGCATAGTTAACAGTCCATTCGATAATTCTTCTCATTCCCCCTCGAGGGAAAATGATCCCACAAACAAAGGAATTGTACAGTACGAAATCACATAAAAACAAACAGACTCATTACTAAAAAAAAAGGAATGTGGACCTTCCACTCAAATTGTCCCTTTTGGACAGGGATAGATAGGAAATATTTGAATCCGATTGGATTTCATTCAAATTGAGTAGTATACCAATTATTACTATTTTATCTAAGTTGAGGAATCAAGGAATTTTTCCTACGGATTCTGAGAACTCGAGAAGTTTTTTTTTATCCCTCGAGCCTACGGAAGATCTTTCTTTGACGAAAAGTTTTCTATTTAGAATTTAATTGA